CAACACTAGTCGCCATCTCTATATCTGGTTTACTTGTAAGTTTTACCGGGTATGCCTTATATACTGCTTTTGGGCAACCCTCCCAACAACTAAGAGATCCATTCGAGGAACACGGGGACTAGTTGAAGTAGAGAGCCCCCCAATATTGGGGGGCTCCTGACTTCAATTCTTTACTTCAATTAAGATAATAAAAAATCATTTTATCTTTTTAGTTGGAACTTTAGGGGGTTCTCGAAAAAAGATAGCGAAAAAAATGATTCCTAGAGTCGAGACTAAAAGGAATGTATAAACCAATGCTTCCATAGATTCGATCGTGGTTTACAATTATAGCTTCCATACCTGTTTAGTTGGGATTGTCCCCCGGATAAAAAAAAAGAGCAAAAGTCGAAGAAAAGCGACAAGTCAAATCAAGGTGTCCCCGATACCCTATGGCAAATTGTCAAATTACAAAAATAGAAACGAAAAGTACGAGATCAATGCTATATCAAACTGCTTGTCTTCTTGTAGTTGGATCCCCAAGTTTTTGGAATGCTCCAAATTCCACTTGAGCGTCTAAATCTGGATCAATACCAGCAAAAACATCTCTGAACAAGGTTCGAGCGCCATGCCAAATATGTCCGAAGAAAAAAAGCAGAGCAAACGAAGCATGTCCAAAAGTAAACCAACCCCTGGGACTGCTACGAAAAACACCGTCGGATTTTAAAGTAGCACGATCTAATTCGAAAATTTCACCTAATTGAGCGCGTCTAGCATATTTTTTCACAGTAGTAGGATCACTATAACTGACTCCATTTAGTTCGCCACCGTAAAACTCAACAGTTACACCTACTTGTTCGACACTATACTTGGATTCTGCCCTTCGAAAAGGAACATCGGCTCTAACAATTCCGTCTTCGTCTATCAAAACAACTGGAAATGTCTCAAAAAAAGTAGGCATACGACGTATAAAAAGTTCACGTCCTTCTTTATCTCTAAAGATAGGATGTCCTAACCACCCAACAGCTATTCCATCACCGTTGTCCATTGAGCCCGCTCTGAACAATCCACCCTTTGCCGGATTATTTCCAATGTAATCATAAAAGGCTAATTTTTCAGGAATTTTAGACCAAGCGTCGGATAAACTTTGATTTTCGGCTAGCCCAGCACCAACTCTTCGATATATTTCTTGCTGGAAGTATCCTTGATCCCATTGATAACGAGTGGGACCAAATAATTCAATCGGGGTCGTTGCTGAACCATACCACATAGTTCCAGCAACAACAAAAGCTGCAAAAAAGACAGCCGCGATACTACTGGAAAGCACGGTTTCAATATTTCCCATACGTAATCCCTTGTATAGACGTTGGGGCGGACGGACACTAAGATGGAATAAGCCGGCCAATATGCCCAGAGTCCCCGCTGCAATATGGTGAGAGGCTATTCCTCCCGGAACAAAGGGATCAAAACCTTCCACGCCCCACGCCGGATTTACAGATTGTACCTTTCCAGTTAGTCCATAAGGATCGGACACCCATATTCCAGGACCATACAATCCCGTTACATGAAAAGCGCCAAACCCAAAACAAGCCACTCCTGAGAGAAATAAATGAATTCCAAAGATCTTAGGCAAATCTAAAGAAGGTTTTCCTGTACGCTCATCACAAAATATTTCTAGATCCCAAAACACCCAATGCCAGATAGCTGCCAAGAAGCACAAGCCAGAAAAGACAATATGCGCCCCAGCCACACCCTCATAACTCCAAATACCCGGATTCGTTATAGTTCCCCCTGTGATACTCCAACCACCCCATGAATTGGTTATTCCTAACCGAGTCATGAAGGGTATTACGAACATACCTTGTCTCCACATTGGATCCAGAACTGGGTCAGAGGGATCAAAAACTGCTAATTCATATAGAGCCATCGAACCGGCCCAGCCGGCAACCAAAGCTGTATGCATTATATGGACAGATAGCAAACGACCGGGATCATTCAATACAACGGTATGAACACGATACCAAGGCAAACCCATGGAAATACCCCTTTAATTCATTATTAATATTAAAATATTAACGTACTAATAATTATTAATATTAACGAAAAATAAACACTATGTAACTTTATTACACTAGAAAAAACGATGTTATGGATCTCCCTTTGTTCAGTGAATTATCCCGAATAATGGATTAATCCTTTTTCTATTCTGTTTAGTATTTTAGTCATAACGTTCCAATTCCATTTGTAGGAACAAAGAGAAGCAGATCTATTCTATACCCGATAAGCATCAATACGCAATGGGAGGTTAACCTCTTTTTATATGCGCGAATCCATACAGGTTTATTCATCATTCAAAGGGCTTCTTCGTAATAATTTGACTTTATTTCTTCCATTATTTTGATTTATTTTTTTGTTATGAACTTTTCGAATCCACTGAACTTATCTAATCCGCGCATAAAATGGAATAAGGACCCGTATTATTAATTATTATTATTAATTATTAAGACAAGAATTTCATTTTTATAAGGATACTTTTCGACCAAAGAAAAGAGGATATTTTTCGATCAAAGGCATTAACTTAGTTAGAGTCATTGTTGACAACAAATTGATCTTTTGACTATCAAAGACAACAAACAAAGGCACTCGATTAAATGCACTTTTTAGAATCTTGACAAACGAAAAACTATCCGATAGAATAGTTATGTAAATTTCGATTAAATGCCTTGAAGTCGTTTTTGACACCAAATTCTAATTGGCGTTCAAACTACTTGGAATATCATCCGTTCCAAGTATATTCACAGGTATTGAAATATACAATTGAATAATTATGCAGCGCCTGGTGCTATTCGCTGTACGGTTATACGGATTCCAGGTAAAGAAATCTGGAATCAAATAACGATACATCCGTTTGGCGGGGGATCGACTCTCGATCCAGGCACGTACCTTAATACTAATTCATGATCAATTACAAAAAAACCGGAGGAGATTTGAAACCATGGTATTGAATAATGTGAATTTTAACAGTCCCAAACAAATATTTTTGAGAGTACAAAGAATGAACAATTTGAATTTGAATTGCAAGAAAAAAATATTATTATTATGCACCCCTTGTTGCAGTAATAGGGATAATTTGGATATTGAAAATACACTTTTTGAGATTAACAACGATGATCTAGAGAGTGCTTTTGTTCGTTATTTTAATTTTGGTTATACGAAGAATTTTGTCCCTATTACCGTTGACAATTATCTTTGTGAAATCCCCGAAGAAAGCGACAGCCCCGAAAAAAGCCCCGAAGAAAGCGACACTGCGAAAAAAAAAACTATAGATTATAGCGCTTTTTGGGTTCAATGCGAGGATTGTGATGAATTAAATTATAAGAGGCTTCTCAAGTCAAGAATGAATATTTGTGAACACTGCGGTTGTCATTTGAAAATGAATAGCTCAGATCGAATTGAACTTTCGATTGATTCAGGCACTTGGGATCCTATAGGCGAAAACGCTGAAAACGAGGAATACATATCAGTTATGGATCCCATTGGATGGGATTCGGATCCGGATACAGAGTCGGAAGAGAAAAAACAGGAAGAGGAAAAACAGGAAGACGAAAAACAGGAAGACGACTGGGAATTCGAATGGGAGGTGGAACCGGAAGAAGAGGTGGAACCGGAAGAAGAGGTTAGGGGTTCGGATCCAAATAAAGCTCTGGAACCGGAAGAAGAGGTGGAACCGGAAGAAGAGGTTAGGGGTTCGGATCCAAATAAAGCTCCGGACCCGGATCTGGATCCTTATTTGGATCCAGATCCGAAAAAGGATGACCCGGACGAGGATGAATCGGACGAGGATGAATCGGACGACGATGACCCGTCCGAGGATGACCCGTCCGAGGATGAATCGGACGAGGATGAATCGGACGACGATGACCCGTCCGAGGATGACCCGTCCGAGGATGAATCGGACGAGGATGAATCGGACGACGATGACCCGTCCGAGGATGACCCGTCCGAGGATGAATCGGACGAGGATGAATCGGACGACGATGACCCGTCCGAGGATGACCCGTCCGAGGATGAATCGGACGAGGATGAATCGGACGACGATGACCCGTCCGAGGATGACCCGTCCGAGGATGAATCGGACGAGGATGAATCGGACGACGATGACCCGTCCGAGGATGACCCGTCCGAGGATGAATCGGACGAGGATGAATCGGACGACGATGACCCGTCCGAGGATGACCCGTCCGAGGATGAATCGGACGAGGATGAATCGGACGACGATGACCCGTCCGAGGATGACCCGTCCGAGGATGAATCGGACGAGGATGAATCGGACGACGATGACCCGGACGAGGATGAATCGGACGACGATGACCCGGACGAGGATGAATCGGACGAGGATGAATCGGACAACGAGAAACAGAAATCGGATTTCTATGAGAATCCGTATTCGGATTTCTATGCGGATTTGGATTCGGATCCGGATACAGAGTCGGAAGAGAAAAAACAGGAAGAGGAAAAACAGGAAGACGAAAAACAGGAAGACGACTGGGAATTCGAATGGGAGGTGGAACCGGAAGAAGAGGTGGAGGTGGAGGAGAAACCTTATATAGAGCGGATGTTTTCTTGTCGGGAAGAAACCGAATTACTCGAAGCTGTTCAAACAGGTACAGGTCAAATAAACGGCATTTCCGTAGCAATTGGGGTTATGGATTTTGGATTTATCGGGGGTAGTATGGGATCCGTAGTAGGCGAGAAAATCACTCGTCTAATCGAATATGCTACCAAAACATCTTTACCCCTTATTATAGTGTGTGCTTCCGGAGGAGCCCGCATGCACGAAGGAAGTTTGAGCTTGATGCAAATGGCTAAAATATCTTCCGCTTTATATCATTATAAAAAGAATCCAAATTCATTTCATCTATCAATCCTTACATCTCCTACGACTGGTGGGGTGACAGCAAGTTTTGGTACGTTGGGGGATATCGTTATTGGTGAACCCGACGCTTACATTGCATTTGCGGGTAAAAGAGTAATTGAACAATTATTAAATATAATAGTACCTGAAGGTTCACAAACAGCCGAAGTTTTATTTGAAAATGGTTTATTGGACCCAATAGTACCACGTAATCCGTTAAAGGGCGTTTTGGATGAGTTATTACAGCTACACAATTTTCGTCCTTTGAATGCAAAATTCTGCGGAGTCCTAAGTTAATAATAAAGTTCGAAATTCGTTAATTTTTTTTTTTTTTCGACTTAAATATTAAGTATTTAGTTATCGGAATCAAAGGAAAAATCCGAAAATGGATTTTTTGGGGGTGGCATAAGAATAAATTATAGAAAGATAATGCAGATAAACAGATTATCCGCATTATCTTTCTATATTCCTAATTCCTAAATAGGAACCCTCTATCAACAATGGATTTCACTATATTCACTTTATTCTATATACTCGTATAGATATACTTAGTATAATTCTATACGAATTAGAACAAATCTAAGCTATCTTTTTAACAATAGAATATAGCAATAATAGGTAAAAAGATTAATATAAAAATAAATAACAGGTACAAATATTGAATCGAGGTGCCCATTGTATGACAATACTTAACAACTTACCGCCTATTTTTGTACCTTTAGTAGGCTTACTCTTTCCAGCAATTGGAATGATTTCTTTATTTCTGCATGTTCAAAAAAACAAGATTTTTTAAATCTGATAGATCTGATGGGGTAAATTTGATGTCTTTTTTTGAAGACTTAGAGACGCGGCATTCTTCAAACATATCAAACATAAATGAAAGTGAAAGGGTTCTTGTGCAAAGGAAAATATCATATATGAAGTAAGCGTTTATATGACATATCAGTAAATTGGCTAATTGAAAATTAATTGAATATTGAGGCGTATGCCTCAACGAAATGTAGAACCCATGGAGCTATATGTATGTAACTAGGAGATTTTCTGGGAAAGCTCCTAGTATTTTAGATCTAAGTCTGGATCTTAGGAATTTCTCCTAAAGCTTCTCATAAGAATATTGAGAGTTGGAAAAAATGACTTTTGAAAAAAAGTCAAATCTAAATCTGGATCTTAGGAATTTCTCCTAAAGGTTCTCATAAGAATATTGAGAGTTGGTAAAAGTGACTTTTTTTCAAAAGTCAAATCTAAGTCTTGATCTTAGGAATTTCTCCTAAAGGTTCTCATAAGAATATTGAGAGTCGGTAAAAGTGACTTTTGAAAAAAAGTCAAATCGAATTGATTGGGATGACTCAGTCACTTCAAATTTCATATAATTGAAAAATTATATCATTTTAATTTCTATTTTAATTTCTATAAATTAACAAATTCCTACTATAGGAGGTAGTATAATATGGACTGGAAACCCCGGCATAGGCATATCGGGTTATCCTTTCTACAGGGATCTCTAAGCCAAAACGAATTATGCTGGATCTATAACCTTTTTCTCTGGTTGCTCTGGGTGTTGTTGTTTCTTTTATTAATTGACATTTTGAATTCTATTAGAAAAATTATTGACATAATGAGAAATTCGGAACCTCCTTTTAATAAGTTTACACGAATCGACGTTTTCCCACACGTGATCGTCATGTTTTTATATGGGATCGCGAGTCTATTTGCTAGCTTTTATTTACAGTGCACAAGTTGGCGGAATAGGGGTAGTGGGGTTAGTGATTATGATCAATTCAATCAAAAACCAGGGGTAGTGTGTATTTTTCGTTGGGGATATCCTGGACCAGATCCTCGTATCTTAATCCTATTCCTTATCAAAGATATTGAGGCGATCAGAATACACTATCAAAAGGGTATTGATCGGCACTTCATGCTTTTTCTGGAAGTCAGAGGCAAGGGGTCCATTTCTTTGTTTCGTAGTACGGATTACGAAATAATTGAGGAAAAGGCATATGACTTGGCCGATTTCTTAGATGTACCAATTAGTCTATCTTGGTTCCGACCTAATAAATAAACAATTTTCTTAATTTTCTTAGCGGCAAAAAGGGCTTATATTCAATATTCTATATACGGAAATGTTGGAAAACAAAGCCCTTTTTGCCGTTATCCACAATTTTGTTTATGCGTAGGTTTGAAGCCTTGTAATAAAACTTATGTTTGATACAAAGCTTTAGATCGTATAGAGTTAACGAATGAAGTGGATTCATTAAAAATTCACAGATGAAAAAATGAAAAAAAAAAAAGCATTTACCTCTATTCTCTTTTTTACATCTATAGTATTTTTGCCCTGGTGGATCTCTTTTTTATTTAAAAAAAGTCTGGAATCTTGGATTATTTATTGGTGGAATCAAAGTAAATCCGAAACTTTTTTCAATGATACTCAAGAAAAAAGTATTCTAGCAAAATTCATAGAATTAGAAGAACTCCTTCTCTTGGACGAAATGATAAAGGAATACCCGGAACCGCATCTACAGAAGTTTCGTATCGAAATCCAAAAAGAAACGATCGAATGCATCAAGATGCACAATGAGGATCGTATCCATACAATTTTGGGCTTCTCCACAAATCTAACCTGTTTCGTTATTTTAAGCGGTTATTATATTCTAAGTAAACAAAAACTTATTATTCTGAATTCCTGGGTTCAAGAATTCTTATATAACTTAAATGACACAACAAAAGCACTTTCTATTCTTTTTTTAAGCAACTTATGTATAGGATACCATTCAACCGGCGGTTGGGAACTAATGATTGGCTCTGTCTACAAAGATTTTGGATTTACTCCTAATGATCAAATTTTACCAGTCCTTGCTTCCATTCTTCCAGTCATTGTTGATACGATTTTTAAATATTGGGTTTTCTATTATTTAAATCGTATATCGCCGTCACTTGTAGTGATTTATCATTCACTAAGTGAGGTCTACTGATCCAAATGGAATGTTTGTTATTTTGTCCATAAGTAAAACGTCCATAAGTAAAACGTCCATAAGTAAAACATTCAAAATCTTACTTTATATTATACACTTCTTTTCTCTATACATCCAAGAGATTCGGATTCCTCCTAGATTTTAGTAAAAATTTTTCAGTAAATAGCAGCTTGGTAGATAGGGAACTTTACTAGGAACCCACCTAATTTTATTGTAGAAATTTTGGGGATCAACGATTGGACCATGCAAACTAGAAAGACCCTTTCTTGGATAAAAGAAGAGATTACTCGCTCGATTTCCGTATCGCTCATGATATATATAATCACTCGGGCATCCATTTCAAATGCATATCCCATTTTTGCACAGCAGGGTTATGAAAATCCACGCGAAGCAACTGGCCGTATTGTATGCGCCAATTGTCATTTAGCCAATAAGCCCGTGAGTATTGAGATTCCCCAAGCGGTACTTCCGGATACTGTATTTGAAGCAGTTGTTCGAATTCCTTATGATATGCAACGGAAACAAGTTCTTGCCAATGGTAAAAAAGGTGCCTTAAATGTGGGGGCTGTTCTTATTTTACCCGAGGGGTTTGAATTAGCCCCTCCCGATCGTATTTCGCCAGAGATGAAAGAAAAGATAGGTAATCTTTTTTTTCAGAGTTATCGCCCCGCTAAAAAAAATATTCTTGTGATAGGCCCTGTTCCTGGTCAGAAATATAACGAAATCACCTTTCCTATTATTTCTCCGGACCCTGCTACTAAGAAGGGCGTTCACTTCTTAAAATATCCCATATATGTAGGCGGAAACCGGGGAAGGGGTCAGATTTATCCCGACGGGAGCAAGAGTAACAATACGGTTTATAATGCTACAGCAAGAGGTATAGTAAGCAAAATCATACGAAAAGAAAAAGGGGGATACGAAATAATCATAACGGATGCGTTAGAGGGACGTCAAGTGACGGATATTATACCCCCAGGACCTGAACTTCTTATTTCAGAAGGTGAATCCATCAAACAGGATCAACCATTAACAAGTAATCCCAATGTGGGTGGATTTGGTCAGGGGGATGCGGAAATAGTACTTCAAGACCCATTACGTGTCCAAGGCCTTTTGTTCTTTTTTGCATCTGTTATTTTAGCACAAATCTTTTTGGTTCTTAAAAAAAAACAGTTTGAAAAGGTTCAATTATCCGAAATGAATTTTTAGATCTACGGATTTATCAACATCAAGTTGTTCAAAAGAAGAAAATTTTTGTTGAAAGTTATGTATGATCAAAAAAATTGTGTAAAGCCTTTTGCTTTTTTTGTTTAGATTCTTTTTAGATCGGTTTGGAGGAATTCTTTTTACTTGTACCGCGTTTCTAGTCATAGTATTTATACTTTCATAGTCTTTATAGTTTTTATTTAGACTTTCTATTAGTAATCACCTATTAGTAATAAGAAGAAGACTTTTTGACCCTCTCCCCTCCTTTTTTGTTTGAATTTCCATTGGAATGGTGCGATTCTGTCACTATTGTCAGATTTCACTGTCATAGAATACATTAATAGCTTTTCTATTCTAATAGAATCAAATTCGACTACATACACATACTAAATAGGTAAGTGTAGAAGCAAAGGATAAATGTGGGGAACACCGGATTCTAGGAGATATTCTTCTATTTGTCTTTCGAGTCTTCGACACAAGAAAGGGATGTGGAAAATTCCTTTTCTTGTGTCGAAATAATAATTATTCTTGATCCCGTCCGTCAAAGATTTAGATTCTTATTTTCGATTTTTTTCCAGTTTATCATAACCTATCCGTCTTTCGATTTTGATTTTATACGTATAATTAAAGTAAAAGTAGTGGACAAACAAAAAAAAAAGAAAGGGAAATTTATTGAGCAAAGCAAATAGAACTTCTTCAATGAACTTGTACAAAGATTTTGAAATACTCCAATTTAGAATCAATCTTTATAATAAAATAAATAGGGTATAAATAGAATAAGGCTTTATTAGTATAAGTCTACAAAAAATTGGCATGATATCGGATCGGCAGAATTCTTTAAAATATCGACTATTATTATGCAATCGAAATTGAAGAATTACTTCTTTCTGTTAACTTTGAAAGTGGAGATAGATACTATCGAGGAACAAATGTTTTG